TGACGAATGTGCTAACTATTATGGATATGACGCCAAAAATAGACCGATTTGATATCACCCTTCAATTCGAATTAGCAAAAGCAATGTCTCCTTGCATAATATGGATTCCAAACATTCATGATCTGTATGTGAATGAGTCGAATTACTTATCCCTCGGTCTATTAGAGAACTATCTCTCCAGGGATTGTGAAAGATGTTCCACTAGAAATATTCTTGTTATTGCTTCGACTCATATTCCCCAAAAAGTGGATCCCGCTCTAATAGCTCCGAATAAATTAAATACATGTATTAAGATACGAAGGCTTCTTATTCCACAACAACGAAAGCACTTTTTCATTCTTTCCTATACTAGAGGATTTCACTTGGAAAAGAAAATGTTCCATACTAACGGATTCGGGTCCATAACCATGGGTTTCAATGCACGAGATCTTGTAGCACTTATCAATGAGGTCCTATCAATTAGTATTACACAGAAGAAATCAATTATAGAAACTAATACAATTAGATCAGCTCTTCATAGACAAACTTGGGATTTGCGATCCCAGGTAAGATCGGTTCAGGATCATGAGATCCTTTTCTATCAGATAGGAAGGACTGTTGCACAAAATGTACTTCTAAGTAATTGCCCCATAGATCCTATATCTATCTATATGAAGAAGAAATCATGTAAGGAAGGGGATTCTTATTTGTACAAATGGTACTTCGAACTTGGAACGAGCATGAAGAAATTAACGATACTTCTTTATCTTTTGAGTTGTTCTGCCGGATCGGTCGCTCAAGATCTTTGGTCTTCATCCGGACCCAATGAAAAAAATTGGATCACTTCTTATGGCTTCGTTGAGAATGATTCTGATCTAGTTCATGGCCTATTAGAAGTAGAAGGCGCTCTGGCGGGATCCTCACGGACAGAAAAAGATTGCAGCCAGTTTGATAATAATCGAGTGACACTACTTCTTCGGTCCGAACCAAGGAATCAGTTAGATATGATGCAAAATGGATCTTGTTCTATCGTTGATCAGAGATTTCTATATGAAAAATACGAATCGGAGTTTGAAGAAGGGGAAGGAGCCTTCGACTCACAACAGATGGAGGAGGATTTATTCAATCACATAGTTTGGGCTCCTCGAATATGGCGCCCTTATGGCAATATATTTGATTGTATCGAAAGGCCCACTGAATTGGGATTTCCTTATTGGGCCGGGTCATTTCGGGGCAAGCGGATCATTTATCATAAAGAGGATGAGCTTCAAGAGAATGATTCAGAGTTCTTGCAGAGTGGAACCATGCAGTACCAGACACGAGATAGATTTTCCAAAGAACAAGGCTTTTTTCGAATAAGCCAATTCATTTGGGATCCTGCGGATCCATTCTTTTTCCTATTCAAAGATCAGTCCTTTGTCTCTGTGTTTTCCCGTCGAGAATTCTTTGCAGATGAAGAGATGTTAAAGGGGCTTATTACTTCCCAAACAAATCCTCCTACATCTATGTATAAACGCTGGTTCATCAAGAATACGCAAGAAAAGCACTTCGAATTGTTGATTCATCGCCACAGATGGCTTAGAACCAATAGTTCATTATCTAATGGATCTTTCCGTTCTAATACTCTATCTGAGAGTTATCAGTATTTATCAAATCTGTTCCTATCTAACGGAACGTTATTGGATCAAATGACAAAGACATTGTTGAGAAAGAGATGGCTTTTCCCAGATGAAATGAAACATTTGATTCATGTAACAGGAGAAAGATTTCCCATTCCTTAGCCATAAAATAAAGATATGTGGCCATGAAAAAGGGATTAAGTGGAACAGAATTGGCCAGGTGGTAGAGTCGTGGAAATACTTGTTTATTCCATATTTTGGATCTTAGCTCCATGGAACAATATGTTACTGCAGAAAGCTGGAAGAATTGAAATCTTAGATCAAAACACTATGTATGGATGATATGAACTGCCTAAACAAGAATTCTTGAACGGCGAAAGAGCCTATTTACTCATTACATCAAACAATTTCCATTAATGAAACCATGTCAATCCATCGGAAAATCAAAAATACGCATGTCCGATGAAATAGTTGTTGCTATCTGCTCCAATAATGAATCATTGGTTTAACTGAATAACTAAATAAAATAGTAGGTAGACCTTTTTCTTCGTCTCAGGTCGATGGATCTTCTCAATTGGAAGATCTCCTATATGGATAATACACATTCCAGTTGACCGAGCCTAATTCTAATTGTTTTGTTCTGAAGCAAAGATATCCACGGAGGCCGGTTCGTCCTATTCAGATATTCACGACCAAGAGGTACTGGATTCTCTTTGGGATAGGCCCTGAAAGGAGAAGGAAGGCTGGAATGCCAACAGACGTCTCGTCTGTCTATTCTCTAATTCACCCGACTCAATAGTACCTATTTTGGGAACGTCCAGTGCCAAAGTCACTGAATGGGCAAAGCGCCAATCTCTAAAACGGACTATGTAATGTACTTTATCTGCTGGGTACGGGTACTG